GAATCAAACTTAGATTAAGGAGAGCTGTAGAGTAGGGTCTAAATTTATTAATTATTTAAGTAATTAATAAAACGCAATCAATTTTTTGAAATTAAAATTCTGAAATTATAAGACAAGAGCATGAAACTAACTAATAATATGAATAATAAAAGGGTGGATTATCATACATATATTTCGTGTAGAAACGTGTAGAAAGGCGAATAAGTTCGTTTATTTACATATTTTTTGTTTAATAAATACTTATTAAATAAAAAAAAAATATTAAAACATAGACTTATATATTCCTTATTTTGGTATATACTCACTTAGGTATACTTAGTATAATATAAGTATAATAATTATATATAATTATTATATATGAATTATAAAAATATATGAATTCTAAAATAAAATATCTTTATAACACTATAAAGTTACAATAGAAAACAATAAATAAAAATAACAGGTACAAATATTAAATCGAGGTACCCATTCAATGATAACTCTCAACAACTTTCCCTCCGTTTTTGTGCCTTTAGTGGGCTTAGTATTTCCGGCAATTGCAATGGTTTCTTTATCTCTTTATGTTCAAAAAAACAAGATTTTTTAGATACTATAGGGACACCTCTTATCCAATTATTATTTTTTTAACTTATTTTCATCATAACACCCATATCTATTTCGTAGAATATGGTATAACATGTGGTTTATTTCGAGCATAAGCTCTTATGTATGTGTAAACATGATATATGGGTAAATGAATTATAAAAATTTTCAAATGGATTGGTATCGAGAAGAATTTCGGAAATGTAAAGTAAATATATCTATATGGGGATATCTATAGGAAATCAAATCGTATGAAAGAGAGGTTTTTTTTTTAGTTTTGATCTAAGCAATTCGATTAATTTTTCTAAAAGGTTCACATCGTAGTAGTGCTGGTTGATGAGAGTTGTTTCGGAAACAAAAAAAGTAAAATAAAATTTATTTTTGTTATTCTTCCAATTCAAATAAAATGCAACTAGGTCTAGTGAGAATATGAGTTGGCGATCAGAACGTATATGGATAGAACTTATAGCGGGATCTCGAAAAATAAGTAATTTTGGTTGGGCCCTTATTCTTTTTTTAGGTTCATTAGGTTTTGTATTGGTTGGAACCTCCAGTTATTTTGGTAGGAATTTTATATCTTTATTTCCTTCTCAGCAAATAAATTTTTTTCCACAAGGGATCGTGATGTCTTTCTATGGGATCGCGGGTCTTTTTATTAGCTCCTACTTGTGGTGCACAATTTCGTGGAATGTGGGTAGTGGTTATGATCGATTCGATATAAAAGAGGGCATAGTGTGTATTTTTCGTTGGGGATTTCCTGGAAAAAACCGTCGCATATTCCTGCGATTCCTTATGAAAGATATTCAGTCCATCAGAATAGAAAATAAAGAGGGTCTTTTTGCTCGTCGGGTCCTTTATATGGAAATCAGAGGCCAGGGGGCCATTCCCTTGACGCGTACTGATGAAAATTTGACTCCACGAGAAATTGAACAAAAAGCTGCTGAATTGGCCTATTTCTTGCGCGTACCAATTGAAGTATTTTGAAAAAAGGAACTAAAAAACGAATACTTTGCCAGAGGGAAAAAACTCAAGAACCCTTTTTTTTCTACACCATAACTTAATGGAAGTTTGTTCTGAATGCCGATTCAAGCCAAAATAAACGTATACGAAGCAACCCTAAAACGAAAATTTTTGTGTCCATAATTTTTTTTTTTTGAAATCGAAATATTTGCTATTTTATTTAATAGAATGGGAGTTCTTTCGTCTCGAAATCCGACTAATATTAATTTGAAGTGGGCTCTTTCTTATTTGATTTCTCTATTCTTTCTAGATTCAAGAACTAACCTAACCACTATACTGCATCACAAATAAAAACCTCGAAATAGATTAGATTAATGGACTCGATGACTTGGGATATAACTTATGCTTGATAGAAATATCATATAGAGTCGATGCATGGGGTGAGTTCATTAAAACTTCAAAAATTCACAGACGAAAAAAATGGCAAAAAAGAAAGTATTCATTTCCCTTCTATATCTTGCATTTATAGTATTTTTGCCTTGGTGGATCTCTCTCTCATTTAAAAAAAGTCTGGAATCTTGGATTACTAATTGGTGGAATATTAGCCAATCCGAAATTTTTTTGAATGATATTCAAGAAAAGAGTATTCTAAAAAAATTCATAGACTTAGAGGAACTCTTTCGTTTGGAGGAAATGATAAAGGAATACCCAGAAACCCATTTTCAAAAGCTTCGCGTCGAAATCTATAAAGAAACAACCGAATTGATCAAGATGCACAACGAGGATCGTATCCATACAATTTTTCACTTCTCGACAAATATAATCTGTTTCGTTATTCTAAGTGGTTATTCTATTCTAGGTAATGAAGAACTTGTGCTTCTTAACTCTTGGGTTCAAGAATTCCTATATAACTTAAGCGACACAATAAAAGCCTTTTCTATTCTTTTATTAACTGATTTGTGTATAGGATTCCATTCGCCCCACGGTTGGGAATTAATGATTGGCTCTGTCTACAAAAATTTTGGATTTGCTCATAATGATCAAATTATATCCGGTCTTGTTTCTACTTTTCCAGTTATTTTAGATACAATTTTTAAATATTGGATCTTTCGTTATTTAAATCGCGTATCTCCTTCACTTGTAGTGATTTATCATTCAATGAATGACTGAAAAATGATCGAACGACCAAATTAGAATATTTTTGTTATTTTGTACATAAGCAAAACAAACACTCAAAATTGTACTTATTCTTTCTTGCCAGCCAAGGGATTTCTCCAATATTTCAGAAAAAGTATTTAAGTAAATAGCAAAATTCTAGATAGGGAACTCTACTAGCGACCTACCTAATTTTATTGTAAAAAATTTCGGGATCAATGATTGGACCATGCAAACTACAAAAACCTTTTCCTCGATAAAGAAAAAGATTACTCGATCCATTTCTCTATCGCTCATGATATATATAATAACTCAGGCACCCATTTCAAATGCCTATCCGATTTTTGCACAGCAGGGTTATGAAAATCCACGAGAAGCAACGGGCCGTATTGTATGTGCCAATTGCCATTTAGCTAATAAACCCGTGGATATCGAGGTTCCACAAGCGGTACTTCCGGATACTGTATTTGAAGCAGTTGTTCGAATTCCCTATGATCTGCAAGTGAAACAAGTTCTTGCTAATGGTAAAAAAGGGGCTTTGAATGTGGGGGCTGTTCTTATTTTACCCGAGGGGTTTGAACTAGCCCCGCCCGATCGTATTTCGCCCGAGATTAAAGAAAAGATAGGAAATCTGTCTTTTCAAAGTTACCGCCCTACTAAAAAAAATATTCTTGTGATAGGTCCTGTTCCTGGTCAGAAATATAGTGAAATCACCTTTCCTATTCTTTCCCCTGATCCCGCTACTAAGAAAGACGCTCATTTCTTAAAATATCCCATATACGTAGGCGGGAACAGAGGAAGGGGGCAGATTTATCCCGACGGGAGCAAGAGTAACAACAATGTTTATAATGCTACCGCCGCAGGTATAGTAAGTAAAATCATACGAAAAGAAAAAGGGGGATACGAAATAACCATAGTGGAGGCATTGGATGGACGTCAAGTGGTTGATATTATCCCTCCGGGGCCGGAACTTCTTGTTTCTGAGGGCGAATCCATCAAACTTGATCAACCATTAACGAGTAATCCTAATGTGGGCGGATTTGGTCAGGGGGATGCAGAAGTAGTACTTCAAGATCCATTACGGGTCCAAGGCCTTTTGCTCTTCTTGGCATCCGTTATTTTTGCACAAATCTTTTTGGTTCTTAAAAAGAAACAGTTTGAGAAGGTTCAATTGTCCGAAATGAATTTCTAGATCCGCAGATTTTTCAACACCAAACTCTAAAAATAAATAAACTTTTATTGGCAATTATATTGTGTAATTGTGTATTATCAAAAAAATTTTGTTTGTTTCTTTTTTCGTATTTCGGAAATTACTTCTACTGGTTATGATGTGTATATTGTCAAGACGACTATTTGATTTTACTTATCTCTTCTTTGTTTTTTCAATCAAAATCGAAGTGATATAGAATGAATCCGTAGTTTTATATTTGAATAGAGTCAAAACAAAAGATAAATAAGCGGAGAATGAGAATATAAACCAAAGCAGAAATGAAAGGAACAGGAGGGGGGGGGTGTGCGTCTCCTAGTCTTTGACACAAGAAAAGGGATTTTACACAATCCCGTCTTGTGTCGAATTAATAATGATTCTTGATCCTATTCGTCAAAAATTCCTATTCATAGGTTACATTTTTTTTTTGGTTTATCATAACCTTTTTTCGATTTATTGTGTTAATAGATTTAACATGTTAATGTTAATAGATTTAACATGTTAATTACGTAGTGGACAAACAAAAATATCGGTAAATTTATTGACCAAATAGAACTTCGAAAATAGAAAAAAGGAAACTTTGATTAAATTAAGATTAGGTAGTATAGAAAGTGATATCTAATCGATAGAAATCCATATATGTAGAACTATATAGAATTGCGAGTCATCCAAAAAACGGAAATCGAGTGATTCCTTCTTTATTTTCATTTTAAAAGTATTCACAGATACTTTTGAGTAATTGATTCAGAACATCAATCATAAAAAAATATTATGATTATTGATTATTAAGAACTCAACGGGGATCCCGTTGAGTTCTTATGCTTTCATGTCTATAACCTAGTTCATCCGGTTATTACAGAGATGAACCTAATCCGGAATATGAACCATAAAAGAAAATACCAAGTAAACCAATTATAACAATACCGGCTACAGTACCTATTATCCAAAGAGGAATCCTTCCAGTAGTATCGGCCATTTGCCCGACTTTCCTCCACATTTTTCAAGTGGTCATGCTATAGACATAAACAGCCATAGATAATTATGAGATGGTATCTTTCCGAATGGGATAAGAGAATTCCTACTAGAAATCTAT